TAAGCACATTATTTTAATAATGTAAATAAGCGCAAATTGGGCCCCAAAATACTACTCGAGATTTTCCTGTTTCCGGGGGGTTTTCAGGAATGATAACGATCTCAGGGGTGTAGGGGGGTAGGGGGGTTTTCCCGTAAAAAAACCCTCAGGGGGGTATCTTGGATTATTGTGGAGTAAATAATTATTATTATGCACTAGATATCCCCAAATGTGTTCCTTCAATGAATATCTTATCATCATTCATACTATATTCTTGCGGCAAGGAAATGTACACCCTTGTCAACTATTCCCGTGTGCACTCTGAAGGGCAAAATGAAAGGAAATAGAAAAAAGAAACCAGCTGCACCTTAGAAAGAACGCTATGGCATGTGGGGTTATTGTCTATCTGTTTTCCACCATTAACCAATGTCTGGCAAAATTCATTGAGGGGAGGAATATATCAATAAGTGAACCTGAAATAGGAACCAAATGCCAGGAATAGATCACTAAGTGAAACCCCCACGATTTTTGTCTCAGCACCTTCAATAGTCGAGTACCTTTAGAAATCACTTTTGGTGGTTTCTTACTACATTAAGATATATTTGTACGTTAATTTGGTGTGTCGATAATATGAATGCTTTTGAAGGAGTTATGGTAGTGATTACAATTATTGGTCCAGCTCTGATGGGGGCCTAGTTGATATATTTGATATTAGATTACTTCATTCAACTGATTTTGTTGAGATTAATGATTAAATTAAGATATATTCAACTTTCAATATGAGTACTGACATAATATTTAAATGGTCAAAGTAGATGTATGGGGATAATACATATATGTCTTAAACAACAAGCCAGTCCGGCTTATTGTATGTAAAACATATATACAGAGAATAGTTTAGTTTAGAATCCTAGCTTTGGGAGTTAGGGGTGGGAGTTAAAATCTCCTTTCTTTGAGCGCTAGGGAAGAGTTTAACTTCCGACGTCCGGTTTACAAGACCGGCGCTCTGGCACTGAGCTACTAGGGCACTCTTGTTCAAAGGGTTTATCAAGGGCTTTATTTTCTAACAAGCCTACGACGGGGGCGACTACTAGGAAAAGTAAGAAATATAGGAGTGATGCTACTTGTCCAATAATAATGAAGGGGTGTTCTACAGGCATTCCTCCGATTCAGGTAAGGATGAGGACGTCTGCAACTAAGGCTCAGAATAGTACTTGGGAGAGAGGGCGGAAGGTCAGCCCTCGTTGCATTGATGTGTGTAGGATTGGGACTACCATTAATACTAAGATTGAGGAAAGGAGGGCGAGTACGCCCCCAAGTTTGTTGGGAATTGACCGTAAAATGGCATAGGCAAATAGGAAATATCACTCTGGCTTGATGTGGGGTGGGGTGACAAGGGGGTTTGCGGGGGTAAAATTGTCTGGGTCTCCTAGGAGGTTTGGGGCAAAGAGTGCCAGGGAGGTGAGGGCGAGGAGTAGTACTACAAAGCCTAGGAGGTCTTTGTACGAGAAATAGGGGTGGAAGGAGATTTTGTCTGCGTTTGAGTTGATGCCTGCGGGGTTGTTAGAGCCTGTCTCGTGTAGAAATAGGAGGTGAATCATTGTTGCGGCTGCAATGACGAAGGGAAATAGAAAGTGGAAGGCGAAGAATCGGGTGAGGGTTGCGTTGTCGACTGAGAACCCACCTCAGATTCATTGTACTAGGGCGTTTCCGACGTAGGGTACGGCAGATAGTAGGTTGGTAATTACGGTGGCCCCTCAAAAGGACATTTGTCCTCATGGAAGAACGTAGCCCACGAAAGCGGTCATTATAACTAGCAGGAGGAGGATTACCCCTACGTTTCAAGTTTCTTTATAGAGGTATGAGCCGTAGTATAACCCTCGTCCAATGTGCATGTAAATGCAGATAAAAAAGAAAGAGGCGCCGTTGGCGTGCAAGTTTCGGATTAGTCAGCCGTAGTTTACGTCTCGGCAGATGTGGGTGACTGAGGAGAAAGCTGTTGCAATGTCTGATGTATAGTGTATAGCTAGAAAGAGTCCTGTGGCAATTTGGATAATAAGACATAAGCCTAGGAGGGAACCAAAGTTTCATCAGACTGAAATATTAGAAGGGGCGGGGAGGTCGACTAGTGCGTCGTTTGCGATTTTTAGGATTGGATGGGTTTTTCGAAGGCTGGCCATTAAAGTTTCTGTAGTTGAATAACAACGGTGGTTTTTCAAGTCATTAGTCCTGGTTAGAATCCGGGCAGAAACCATGACTTATGTTATGTCTTTATTTTTATTTGGGCTTGTGTTAGGGTTGGTTGCAGTTGCGTCTAACCCCTCTCCTTATTTTGCTGCGCTTGGGTTGGTAGTTGTAGCGGGGCTGGGGTGTGGGGTGTTGGTTGGGCATGGGGGCTCTTTTTTATCTTTGGTGTTGTTTTTGATTTATTTGGGGGGAATACTTGTTGTTTTTGCGTACTCAGCAGCTTTAGCTGCTGAGCCGTTTCCGGAAAGCTGAGGTAGCCGTTCGGTTATAGGGTACGTTGCGGCGTATCTAGTGGGGCTCTCCGTGGTAGCAGGTCTTTCTTTCGGGGGGTGGTATGAGTTTTCTTGAGTTCCGGTTGATGAGCTGAAAGATCTTGTTGTATTGCGGGGAGACTCAGGGGGTGTTGCATTAATGTTTTCTTTGGGTGGAGGGATGTTAATAATTAGTGCTTGAGTTCTGTTATTGACTTTGTTCGTTGTATTAGAGTTAACACGGGGGCTTGGTCGAGGGGCTCTTCGGGCAGTTAGGTGTTGAATAGCAGTACTATGAGGGTGAGGGTAAATAGGAATAGGGTAAGATAAGTTTTAATCATACCTTGTTGAGCGTTGCTTGTAGAGGTTACGAGGGGGAGTTGTGTTGAAGTTAGCATTTTTGGCCCTGCTTTTTCGAACCAAGTTTGGTCTACTATTTGGCTGGCAATGGTTTGGCCCAATAGAAGGTTGATTTTAGGGGTTAGGCGGTGTATTACTGCCGGGAAAAAGCCTAGTATGTTGGAGAAGTGGTGGGGGTGGAGGTGGGGGGCGGGTTTAAATTGTTTGTTTGTTAGAGAGGCAAGTTCTAATGCGGTTAAAAGGCCTAGAATGGTGACGATTAGGGCGCTTAGTTTTAATAGAGGGGGTATAGTTATAATAGGGGTTTTTAGGGGGAGGATGTTTGAGGTAATTAAAAGGCCGGCGACAATGCTGCCTCAGGCTAGGCGTTTGATTGGGTTTATTACTGCCGGGTTGTTCTCATTGATGGGGGGGAGGGGAATAAAGCGGGGGTGTCCTATTGACACAAAATAGACTACGCGGAGGCTGTAGACGGCTGTGAAAGAGGTGGCTAGAAGGGTTAGGATGAGGGCTCAGGCGTTGAGATGGGATGTGTTTATGGCTTCGATAATGGCGTCTTTGGAGAAGAAGCCCGCGAGAAATGGGGTGCCTGTAAGAGCTAAGCTGCCAATTGTGAGGCAAGAGGAGGTGGTTGGAGCAAGATGTTGAAGTCCTCCTATTTTTCGGATGTCTTGTTCGTCGTTTAGGCTGTGAATAATAGAGCCGGAGCACAGGAATAGCATGGCTTTAAAGAAGGCATGGGTGCAAATGTGAAGAAAGGCTAATTGGGGCTGATTGAGGCCAATTGTTACTATTATCAGGCCTAGTTGGCTGGATGTTGAGAATGCTACAATTTTTTTGATGTCGTTTTGGGTGAGGGCGCAGGTGGCAGTAAATAGGGTTGTTAAGGCTCCGAGGCATAGGCAGGTTGACAGGGCGGTTTGGTTATTTTCCATTATGGGGCTTAGGCGGATTAATAGGAAAATTCCCGCTACGACTATAGTGCTGGAGTGAAGTAGGGCAGAGACCGGTGTGGGGCCCTCTATTGCAGAGGGGAGTCACGGGTGGAGGCCAAATTGGGCGGATTTGCCGGTTGCGGCGAGAATAAGTCCCAGGAGGGGGAGGGTGAGGTCAAATTCTTTAGATGTATAAAATATCTGTTGTATTTCTCATGAGTTGAGATTTATTGCTATTCATGCTATGGCCAAAATTAGTCCAACGTCCCCGATTCGGTTGTATAGCACTGCTTGTAAAGCTGCGGTGTTAGCGTCTGCTCGGCCGTATCATCAGCCGATTAGAAGGAAGGATATAATTCCTACACCTTCTCAACCGATGAATAGTTGGAATATGTTGTTGGCTGAGACCAAAATAATTATGGCTACTAAGAAAATAAGAAGATATTTGAAGAACCGGTTCATGTAGGGGTCTGCGTGCATGTATCAGGATGCGAATTCTAAAATGGACCAAGTGACATATAGGGCAATTGGGATAAAGATGATGGAGTAGTGGTCAAATTTAAAGCTAAGGTTAATGTCAAAGGTGTTGGTGTTTATTCAGTTTCAGTTAGTAATGATTGTTTCTGCGCCTTCGTTTAGGTACAAAAATAAGGGGGCGAGGCTGACAAAAAAGGCTGCTTTAACTGCGGTTTTTACGTGGGTGGTGGCTCAAGCGGCTTTTAGGGGGTGGGGGCGGAAAGTTGTAACTAGGGGGAAAATTAATAGTGTGAAAACAACTAGAAGGCTTGAGGTTATTAGTAGTGCGGTGGGGTGCATAGCTACTACTTGGATTTGCACCAAGAGTTTTTGGTTCCTAAGACCAACGGATGAGCTGTTATCCTTTAGGAGCATTCGAGTGAGCCTTGGGGTTTAACTAAGGGGGCAAAGGATTAGCAGTCCTTGTTGTCGTCGGACCTCTCTCGGTGGGTAAGAGGACTTTAACCTCTGTTTTTAGAATCACAATCTAATGTTTTCGTTAAACTATACCTACAGACGACTCAGCCTCAGACTAGTTCGGGTTTAAGAATAATGAGAAGTAGGGGGATTAAGTGGAGGGCCATGAGTAGATGCTCTCGGGAGTGAGAGGGAGGTAAGGCAATAATATGGGAGGGCAGGGGCCCTCGTTGGGTCATTAAGAATATGTAGAGGGAATAGCCGGCGGTGATAATAACCCCTGCTCCTGTTAGGAGAATGGTTCATGAGGATCAGTTGAATAAGGAGGTAATGATTATTAATTCGCCCATTAGATTTGGGAGAGGGGGGAGTGCCAAGTTGGCTAGGCTGGCAATAAATCATCAGGTGGTTATTAGGGGGAGGACCATTTGTAAGCCTCGGGCTAGGATTATTGTTCGGCTATGGGTTCGCTCATAGTTGGTGTTGGCAAGACAGAATAGGGCGGAGGATGCAAGGCCGTGTGCGATTATGAGGATGAGGGCTCCGGTAAAGCCTCAGGGAGTTTGGATTAAAATGCCCCCTGCAACTAGGCCCATGTGGCTGACAGACGAGTATGCGATGAGGGCCTTTAGGTCCGTTTGTCGTAGGCAAATTGATCCGGTCATAATGATGCCCCATAGAGCAAAAATAATAAAGGGGTAGCTTAATTCTTTGGTGAGGGGGTCTAGCATTACTATTATACGTATTATGCCGTAACCCCCGAGTTTTAAAAGTACGGCGGCAAGTACTATGGAGCCAGCGATTGGGGCCTCTACGTGTGCTTTAGGTAGTCAGAGGTGAACTCCATAGAGGGGTATTTTAACGAGGAAAGCTACGAGGCAGCCCGCTCATCAGAGCTTGTCGCCATATGTAAGGAGTTGAAAGGGTTTTGAGTATTGAAGGGTGAGGAGGGAGAGGGTACCTGTTTCGTTTTGTAGTAGGAGGAGGGCAACTAAAAGGGGCAGAGAGCCGGCTAGTGTATAAAATAGAAAGTATGTGCCTGCGTTTAGGCGCTCCGTTTGATTCCCTCATCGGGTGATGATAATTAAAGTGGGGATTAAAGTGGCTTCAAATATGACGTAAAACATAATAATTTCTGTGGCGCCGAATGCTAAAATTAAGAAAATTTGTAGAGATGTTAGCAGTGAGATGTAAGTTCGTTGGCGGTTTGTTGGTTCTGAGCTCATGTGGTTTTGGCTGGCAAGAATTATGAGGGGAAGCAGTCAGCAGGTTAAGACAAGCAGGGGGGTTGAAAGTGGGTCTGTTGCTATATAAGAGTTAAGTGTGGATCACCCTGTTTCTGTTGTATTGCTTAATCATGTGAGGCTAATTAGTGCAATTATTATACTTTGTCCTAGGGTTGAGGTTCACAGTCATTTGGCTGGAACAAGTCAGGCTATTGGGATGAGCATTAAAGTAGGAAAGAGAATTTTTAGCATTGTAGGAGATTAAGGCTTTGTAGTCGGTCGGTTCCGTGGGTTCGTGCGGTTGCAACTAGGAGGGCTAGTCCTGCGCTGGCTTCGCATGCGGAAAATGCTAGAAGTAATATGGGGGATGCTGAGTAGCCAGTGGAGTCTAATTGTAGGGCCCATAAGGAAAGGGCAATGAATAAGGACAGCATTATGCCTTCTAGACAAAGAAGGGCGGAAAGAAGGTGGGTTCGGTGGAATGCTAAGCCTATTAAGCCCAGGATGAAGGCTGATGAGAAGGCGAAGTGAACGGGGGTCATTAGGTAGTTGTGGATTTGAACCACAAGTTCTTGAGCCGAAATCAAGTGTTTTTATTTAAACTAACTTCCTATTCAGCTCATTCTAAACCTCCTTGAATTCACTCATAGATTAGGCCTAAGGTAAGTAGGGCTAGGACGGCTGTTGCTCAAGTAAATGTAAGAAGGGGGGTGGCTAGCTGGTCTCCTCAGGGGAGGGGGAGGAGTAGGGCAATTTCTAGGTCAAAAAGCAGAAAGAGGATGGCAACGAGGAAAAATCGTAGGGAGAAAGGAAGACGGGCGGAGCCCAGCGGGTCAAAGCCGCACTCATAGGGGGATAGTTTTTCGTAGTCAGGGCTTAGTTGGGGTAGTCAGAATGAGATGGTTGCCAAGACAGCAGATAGGATAACAGCGATGGCCATTACGGTAGCGACTAAGTTCATTATCTTTCCTTGGGGTTTAACCAAGACCGGGTGATTGGAAGTCACTTATACTAACATTAGTACTAGAAAGATTATGAGCCTCATCAATAGATAGAGATGTAAAGGAATAGTCATACAACGTCTACAAAGTGTCAGTATCAGGCGGCTGCCTCAAAGCCGAAATGGTGTTCGGATGTAAAGTGGTGGTAGACTTGGCGGAGAAGGCATACTGCAAGAAAGGTAGAGCCAATAATGACGTGTAGGCCGTGAAAGCCGGTGGCAACGAAAAAGGTGGAGCCGTAGACTCCGTCGGCGATTGTAAAGGGGGCTTCATAATATTCCAGGGCTTGGAGAAAGGTGAAATAAAAGCCTAGCAAGATAGTGAGCGCCAGGGATTGAAGTGCTTGTTTTCGTTCGCCTTCTATAATGCTGTGGTGGGCCCAGGTAACGGTTACGCCTGAAGCAAGTAGTACGGCGGTATTTAGCAGGGGGACTTCAAAGGGATCTAAAGGTGTGATTCCTGCGGGGGGTCAGCAGCCGCCAAGCTCAGGGGTGGGGGCAAGGCTTGAGTGGTAGAAGGCTCAGAAAAACCCTAGGAAGAAGAAAACTTCAGATGTAATAAATAAAACTATTCCGTAGCGGAGGCCTTTTTGGACGGGGGGTGTGTGATGTCCTTGAAATGTTCCCTCTCGTACAATGTCTCGTCATCATTGATACATTGTTAAAAGGAGTAAAATAAGTCCTAGAGTTATTAAAGTTGTTGAGTGGTAGTGGAATCAGACGGCAAGGCCGGATGTTATCAGTAGGGCGGCAACTGCGCCCGTCAGGGGTCATGGGCTGGGGTCTACTATGTGGTATGCGTGTGCTTGGTGGGCCATTAAACGTTTTCTTGTAGGTAGAGGCTTAAAAGAAGAACAAATACGTAGGCTTGAATTATAGCTACGGCTACTTCAAGCAGTGTTATTAAGAGCAATAGGACTATTATAATAAGGGCGGTGGCAGGTATCACAGAGACAAGGGCGGAAATGCCCATGGCAATCAGTTGGATAAGCAGGTGGCCTGCTGTTAAATTGGCTGTAAGTCGGACTCCAAGGGCCAGAGGTCGGATGAATAGGCTAATTGTTTCGATAATAATTAAAACAGGAATTAAAAGGGTTGGTGTTCCTTCTGGTAGGAGGTGGCCGAGGGCGTGGGTTGGTTGATTTCGCATTCCAATAATTACTGTGGTGAGTCAAAGGGGTGCTGCAAGGCCTATATTAAGGGAGAGTTGTGTGGTAGGGGTAAAAGTATAGGGGAGTAGGCCAAGTAAGTTAATAGAAATTAAAAAAATTATAAGTGCAGTTAAGAGGAGGGCTCATTTATGGCCCCCTGGGTTTAGGGGAAGCATTAGCTGTTGGGCGAAGCGATTAATAAATCAGCCCTGAAGGGATAGGAGGCGATTATTTAATCATCGTAGGGAGGGTGTGGGGAAGAGGATTCAAGGGAGGGTAAGGGCAACAGCAATAAGGGGAATTCCTAGAAGTGTGGGGCTCATAAATTGGTCGAAGAGGCTTAGTGTCATGTTCAGTTTCAAGGCTCTGTTTTAGGTTTTTTTGTACTTTGGGTTGTAGGCTCGTTTGGGAAAGTGTGGGCTAGTACTTTTGAGGGAAGTAAGGCTAAAAAAATAAATCATGAAAAAACTAGGATAAGGAATCAAGGGGCGGGGTTGAGTTGAGGCATTTCACTAAGGGTGGTTGGGGGCCACCAGTCTTTAGCTTAAAAGGCTAACGCTATGCCCGATTTAGCTTCTTAGTGAGGCGTCTTCAAGTATTAAAGAGGATCAGGTTTCAAAGTGTTCTAGGGGAACTGCTTCTACTACAATGGGCATAAAGCTGTGATTTGCCCCGCAGATTTCGGAGCATTGTCCGTAGAATACACCTGGGCGAGAGGCGATAAATGCTGTTTGATTCAGGCGACCGGGCACTGCGTCTATTTTTACTCCTAGGGCGGGAACGGCTCATGAGTGAAGGACGTCTTCAGCCGAGACTAGTACACGAATTGGGGATTCAGTTGGGACGACCATGCGATGGTCTGCTTCTAAGAGACGAAACTGCCCTGAGGGGAGGTCTTGTGTGGGCACCATATAAGAGTCAAACCCAAGGTCTTCATAGTCTGTGTACTCGTAGCTTCAGTATCATTGATGGCCCATTGCTTTAATTGTGAGGTGTGGGTCATTAATTTCATCCATTAGGTAGAGGATCCGGAGGGAGGGGAGAGCAATTAAAATAAGAATAACTGCTGGTAGGACAGTTCAGATAATTTCAATTTCTTGGGAGTCAAGAATATATTTGTTGGTTAATTTGGTGGTTACTATTGCCACAATAATGTAAAGTACTAGTGTGCTAATTAAAAAAACAATTATTAGGGCGTGGTCGTGGAAATGGAGAAGCTCTTCTATAACGGGTGAAGCCGCATCTTGGAATCCTAGTTGGGAGGGATGTGCCATTCTAGCTTGCGCTTAAAACACGCGGGGCTTAAACCCACAATTCTGCCTTGACAAAGCAGTGTAATAATCAGTTTTACTAGTGTCTTATAAAGAAAGTGGCAGAGTGGTTATGTCGTTGGCTTGAAACCAATGGATGGGGGTTCAATTCCTCCCTTTCTCGTTAGTTTGTTTGAACTTGAACGAATGCGGGCTCTTCAAATGTGTGGTATGGGGGAGGGCAGCCGTGTAGTCACTCTACGTTAGTAGAAGTTAGTTCTACTGAAAGAACTTCTCGTTTAGCAGCAAATGCTTCTCAAATAATAAATAAAAACATGATTACCGCAAGTAAAGATACTAAAGAGCCGATAGAGGAAACAGTGTTTCAGAGGGTGTAGGCGTCGGGGTAGTCCGAGTATCGTCGAGGCATTCCTGCTAATCCTAGGAAGTGTTGGGGGAAGAATGTGAGGTTAACCCCAAAGAATATAACGCCGAAGTGGATTTTTGTTCAAGTGCTGTGAAGAGTGTAGCCTGAAAATAGGGGGAATCAGTGCACAAAGGCGGCCATGATGGCAAAGACAGCGCCTATAGAGAGGACGTAGTGGAAGTGGGCAACTACATAGTAAGTGTCGTGAAGGACAATGTCTAGGGAGGAGTTGGCCAAGACAATTCCGGTTAGGCCGCCAACTGTGAAAAGGAAAATAAAGCCGAGTGCTCATAAAAGGGGGGTTTCTCATTTGATTGCCCCGCCATGTAGTGTGGCTAGTCAGCTAAAGACTTTTACACCCGTGGGGATGGCAATAATTATTGTGGCGGAGGTAAAATAGGCCCGTGTGTCCACATCCATACCAACTGTAAACATGTGGTGGGCTCAAACAATAAATCCAAGAAGGCCAATGGCCATCATGGCTCACACTATTCCTATGTAGCCGAAGGGTTCTTTTTTGCCAGAGTAGTAGGCAACAATGTGCGAAATTATTCCAAACCCGGGGAGAATAAGAATGTATACTTCGGGGTGGCCAAAGAATCAGAACAGGTGTTGATATAAGATGGGGTCTCCTCCTCCTGCGGGGTCAAAGAAAGTTGTATTTAGGTTTCGGTCTGTTAGGAGTATGGTAATACCAGCTGCAAGAACTGGAAGAGACAGAAGAAGGAGAACCGCTGTGATTAAGACGGCTCAAACAAACAGAGGGGTTTGATACTGAGAAATGGCTGGAGGTTTCATATTAATGATGGTTGTAATGAAGTTAATGGCCCCCAGAATGGAAGAGACACCCGCCAGATGTAGGGAGAAAATAGTTAGGTCTACGGAGGCTCCTGCGTGGGCAAGGTTTCCTGCAAGGGGTGGGTAAACCGTTCATCCTGTCCCGGCCCCTGCTTCTACCCCGGAAGAGGCGAGGAGGAGAAGGAATGAGGGAGGAAGAAGTCAAAAGCTCATGTTATTTATTCGAGGGAACGCCATATCGGGGGCCCCGATCATTAAGGGAACAAGTCAGTTCCCAAATCCACCGATCATGATTGGTATTACTATAAAGAAAATTATTACAAAGGCATGTGCTGTAACAATAACATTATAAATCTGGTCGTCTCCTAAGAGCGCCCCGGGCTGGCTTAGTTCGGCTCGGATGAGTAGGCTTAAGGCTGTGCCGACCATGCCGGCTCAAGCACCAAATACGAGATATAGGGTGCCAATGTCTTTGTGGTTGGTTGAGAAAAATCAGCGTGTGATTGCCACAGGTAAGGTGGCTGAGGTTAAGCGGTGGATTGTAGCCCCATAGACAGAGGTTTAAGTCCTCTCCTTATCAAGCCCTGAGGTGTTATCATGTCAGATTGCAAATCTGAAGAAGCAGGCTAACGTCTGCCGGGGCTTTCCCCGCCTGGTTCGACCTTGCGGCGGGGAAAGTTAGATGAATGCTCGCTGGTTGGAGCACTTAGCTGTTAACTAAGAGTTTGTAGGATCGAGGCCTTCTCATCTAGAAAGGCTTTAGCTTAATTAAAGTATCTGTTTTGCATACAGGAGATGTGGGATAAAGTCCCGCAAGTCTTAATCAGGGGCTGGGAGATTTTCACTCCCACTTAGGGCTTTGAAGGCCCTTGGTCTGGTCTTATCCTAAGCCTCTTTTAAGAGGTGAGGAGAGCAGTAGCTGCAGGGGTCAGGGGGAGTAATGAGATTGTGGCTAGTGTTGAGACTGCCAAGGGGAGCGTTAGTTGTGAGGTGTGAAGTCGTCAGGGTGTTGTCCCCGTTAGGTGGTTGGGCAGGATAGTTAAGGAGATTGCATATGATAGGCGGAGATAGAAGTAGAGGCTGAGGAGTGCTGAGAGGGCTGCTAGTGTTGCCGTTAGGGGGAGTTCTTGCTTTGTCAGTTCTTGCAGAATGAGTCATTTTGGTGCGAATCCTGTTAAGGGTGGGAGGCCCCCTAAAGAAAGGAGGGCTAGGGGGATAATGGCAGTGAGGGCCGGGGCTTTCGCTCAAGAGGTGGCGAGGGTATTAATGCTTGTTGAGTTGTTTAGTTTAAATACGATGAATGTTGAAAATGTCATAATGAAGTAGGTAAGTAGGGCTAAAAGTGTTAGGGAGGGCAGAAATTGAATAACAATTACCATTCAACCGAGGTGGGCAATGGAAGAATAGGCTAATAGTTTCCGTAGCTGTGTTTGATTTAACCCTCCTCAGCCCCCAACTAGTATTGAGGTCAGACCTAAAATAATTAGGACTTCTTGATTAGTTGGTTGAATCTGTACTATTAGTGCGAAGGGGGCAAGCTTTTGTCATGTTGATAAGATAAGGCCTGTAACAAGGTCTAGGCCTTGCAGGACTTCCGGTAGTCAAAAGTGTATGGGGGCAAGGCCTAATTTAAGTGCAAGGGCCAGGGTGATTGCGGTGGTTGAAAGGGGGTGTGTTAGTTGTTGAATGTCTCATTGTCCGGTCATTCAGGCGTTGGTGGTGCTGGCAAATAGGATCATGGCAGCAGCAGTGGCTTGGGTAAGAAAATACTTGGTGGTGGCTTCTACTGCTCGGGGGTGGTGATGTTGGGCTATTAGGGGAATAATGGCAAGGGTGTTAATTTCAAGTCCTATTCAGGCGAGTAGCCAGTGGGAACTTGAAAAGGTGAGGGTTGTTCCTAGGCCTAGGCCAAGCAGCAGGATGGCAAGGACAAATGGGTTCATTAGCAAAGGAAGGAGTTTAACCAACATGTTTGGGGTATGGGCCCAAAAGCTTAATTAGCTGACTTTACTAGAAAGTGGTGTAGTGGAAGCACTAAGAGTTTTGATCTCTTAAGGATGGGTTCGAATCCCCTTTTTCTAAGGAGTTGGGGGGACTTTAACCCCCATAGTACACTCTATCAAAGTGGCCCTTAAAATTCAGGCACAAGTCCTTGGGCTAAAGCTGAGGGGGTAGGCCTGCAAAGGCGATTGGTAGTGCTAAGTGTCATACTACAAGAGCTAGTGTTAATGGCAGGAAGTTTTTTCACACAAGGTGCATTAGCTGGTCGTATCGAAATCGGGGGTAAGAGGCTCGTACTCAGAGGAAGACGACTGAAAGGAGGGCGGCTTTTGTTATTAGGTTTACGGCTGTGAGTTCGGGGAGGGTGGGAATGTGTGAAGCGCCTAGGAATAAAATGGTTGATAGAGTGTTTATTAGTAAAATGTTGGCGTATTCCGCCAAGAAAAATAGGGCGAAGGGACCTCCGGCATATTCTACGTTAAAGCCTGAAACTAGTTCTGATTCTCCCTCTGTTAGGTCGAAAGGGGCTCGGTTTGTTTCTGCAAGGGTTGAAATATATCATATTGCGGCTAGGGGCCATGCGGGTATAATAAGTCAGATGCTTTCTTGGGCTACGTTGAAGGTTTGAAGGGTAAAGCCTCCTGTAAAAATAACAATATTTAGAAGGATTAGTCCGAGGCTTACTTCATATGAAATGGTTTGGGCTACAGCTCGTAGGGCCCCTATCAGGGCGTATTTTGAATTTGATGCTCACCCAGAGCCTAGAATGGAGTATACAGCTAAGCTAGATAGGGCTAGTACAAATAGAATGCCCAGGTTTAGGTCTAGGACTGGGTAGGGGGTGGGTATGGGGGCCCATAATGTAAGGGCGAGAGTAAGTGCAAGTATCGGGGTGGCCAAGAAAAGGACGGGGGAAGAGGTTGAAGGACGAACTGGCTCTTTAATGAATAGTTTTACGCCGTCTGCAATGGGCTGTAGAAGTCCGTAAGGGCCTACAATGTTGGGGCCTTTTCGTAATTGCATATACCCCAGGACTTTTCGTTCAAGCAGGGTAAGAAATGCAACGGCTAGGAGGACGGGAACGATGTAGGCTAGGGGGTTAAGAATATGAGTGATAAGGGTTGAAATCATAGTTAAGGAGAGGATTTGAACCTCTGTAGAAAGGGCTTAGGTCTTTTGCAATGGCCGGGGTCTGCCACCTTAACATGCCATTTTCTTAGGCTTAAGGGGCATGCCCTCTTGCCTATTTTAGTTGTTTTCATTAGGTGGGGGTGAGGCGTGCTTTTGGTATGGGCCTCTTCTTTTCGGTCCTTTCGTACTAGAAAAGATCATGTCATAGATAGAAACTGACCTGGATTACTCCGGTCTGAACTCAGATCACGTAGGACTTTAATCGTTGAACAAACGAACCCTTAATAGCGGCTGCACCATTAGGATGTCCTGATCCAACATCGAGGTCGTAAACCCTCTTGTCGATATGGGCTCTGGAAGAGGATTGCGCTGTTATCCCTAGGGTAACTCGGTCCGTTGATCGGCGTTGCCGGATCATATTGGTCAGAAATTCTGTTACTTAGAGCAGTGGCTCTGGGTTGTAGGAGGTGTCCTCCTTTTCCACATGGGGGTTGTGTTTTTCCCCGCGGTCGCCCCAACCAAAGACATTCTGGCAGGGTTTCACTTAGTTTTGTTTCTTGTTCGAAAGTTATTAACGTGGGCTGCCTTGTGTCTGAAGCTCCATAGGGTCTTCTCGTCTTATGTGATTATTCCCGCTTCTGCACGGGAAGATCAATTTCATTGACTTGAAAAAGGAGACAGCTAGGCCCTCGTCGTGCCATTCATACGGGTCTTCATTTAAAAGACAAGTGATTGCGCTACCTTCGCACGGTCAAAATACCGCGGCCGTTAAACATATAGTCACAGGGCAGGCGGGACCTCTTATTTGTTGTTTTTGCAAGAGGCGATGTTTTTGGTAAACAGGCGAGGCCTGGGTTTGCCGAGTTCCTTCTTTTTCTTTTAGTCTTTCCTTGTTGCACACCAGTGTGGGGTTAACGGCTGTTGTTGAATGTTTTTCTGGTTTGTGGTTTTGTTTTTCATTTCCCTCTTTGGTTGGGGCCGTTTAATAGTCGGTGGAAGGTCCGTTCCGACATACACGTGTGCTAGGAGAGGGGCTACCCTCTTATTACTCATTTTAGCATAAACTCTCTCATGGGTGCATGAGGAGGCCTAATATTCGGTTAGGGGGTTTAGATTATTTATCAGTATAAGGGGTTATTAAGTATGTTTGAGCTTTAACGCTTTCTGTTGGGATGGCTGCTTTTAGGCCCACCGAAACATTTTTCCTTTATTAATTTTGATCTTTATCCTCCTGGTAAAGTTGTATCTTGTTTCAAAAGAGCTGTACCTCTTTTGACTAACTCTCTGGGCTTCCTGGGGCCAAATTTGGTGAGACTAGTTTGGGTTAGGAATCTCGGAGGCTGAACTTCTATTCATTTCTTAGGCAACCAGCTATAACTGGGCTCGGTAGGTCTGTCACCTCTACTCAAAGCTCTTCCCACTCTTTTGCCACAGAGACGGGTTTGCCCTAGATAGGCTGTCTTGGAGTAGCTCGCTCAGTTTCGGGGTATTAAACTAAAGGGCTCTTTGCTTAAGGGTACTAGCTAAATCATGATGCAAAAGGTACGAGTTTAAATCTCTGCTTTTTTAGGCTTGAATGGGTTGTTTCATTTCTTTTTCAGCTTTCCCTTGCGGTACTTTTTCTGTTGCTCCATAGGTCCTTTTCTGTCGCCCATACTAAGGGGGAAAAATGGTTTGGTTTGTCTTATCTTAAGGTCATTAAGGGGTATTAATAGTTGTTTGTTGGGGGTGGTATTGTGGGCTAGCTGTTGGGCTTCAGGGTGGCTCGGTTTGCACGGGCGACTTCTCGGTGTAAGGGAGATGCTTTTCTATCTTAGCTACACTCTGATTTTTCCAAGTGCACCTTCCGGTACACTTACCATGTTACGACTTGCCTCCCCTTTATTGTGTTAAAGGTTTATTTATTTGGTAAAAGTTTTTTGGGGAGAGTGACGGGCGGTGTGTGCGCGCTTCAGGGCCAGTTTCAGTAGGACGCTCTGTTTTCTACTTACTGCTAAATCCTCCTTCAGGTGTGTGTTTCATTACACCGTTCGTGTTCTCTGGGACAGAGAATGTAGCCCATTTCTTCCCATCTCATACGCTACACCTCGACCTGACGTTTTGGGCTGTGCCAATTTTGCTTACTATAAGACCTTCACAGGGTAAGCTGACGACGGCGGTATATAGGCGGGGAAAACAAGAGAGGGTGAGGTTGAACGGGGGTTATCGGTTCTAGAACAGGCTCCTCTAGGTGGGTCTAAAGCACCGCCAAGTCCTTTGGGTTTTAAGCTGGTGCTCGTAGTTCCCGGGCGGATAGTGGGTGTATTGTACTATCAATGTTTAGGGCTAAGCATAGTGGGGTATCTAATCCCAGTTTGTGCCATAGCTTTCGTGGGTTCAGGAAAGGTAAAGCCACTTTCGTAGTGGTGCTTCATGTCCTCGGGTGCGTATAACAGCTCTGAGAATGTTCGGCTTTAGTTGGGGTGTTTCCTTAACCACTCTTTACGCCGTTGCTTATCAACTTGGGTCTCTCGTATAACCGCGGTGGCTGGCACGAGTTTTACCGGCCCTTGTTTACCGTAACTAAGTCAAGTTTTCACTTATGGCTTAATGTTTATCACTGCTGAGTTCCCTTGAGGGTGTGGCTTAGCAAGGCGTCTTGGGCTGCCGGGGCGCGCCTGATACCAGCTCCTTGTTCCCGGGAGGGGGACTGAGGGCATTCTCACGGGGGTGCGGATACTTGCATGTGTAAGTTTGGTAAAAGTTGATAGTAAAGCCAGGACCAAGCCTTTGTGCCCGCGGGGCTTTCTAGGGCCCATCTTAACATCTTCAGTGTTATGCTTTAATTAAGCTACGCTAGC